ACGCTGGCTGGGATTTTCCTTGACCCGGGGCCTAAGCGGGTCGGCCACGCAGGGCACGCAAAGTCAAAACGGGTGGCTACCGCGTGAGCACGCGGGCACGCTACACACCAGCTGGCGCGGCTACCGTTGGGAACGGTGGGTGGCTCACTGATTCTTCATCCTCTGGTGGGAGGATCGTCCGACCCGGTGTTGTAGGGAGCACGGACCACCCTGCAGAGCAGGGTCTCCGAAGCGGTGGAAAAGACAGGGGCGAGGGGCAGCAGGGGTAAGGTCGAGGGTGCGTGAGCACGCACCCCAAGAACGCGTAACTGGGACCGGTGGCGTAATGAATACACCCGGCGGCTCACTGATTCTTCATCCTTAGGCAAGAGGATCGTCCGACCGTACGCGTTGAGCTTTAAGGCTCGACCACCCTTACCCGGGTTGCTGCCGATCGTGTTAAATGAAGGGGAGAGARTTCTTCTTCTCTAAGGTGGGACCTGGACGTTCTTTTTTTTTTTTTNCTTATTAGGGTTTTATGTTTATGGTGTAAAATTGAGCCACCGAGAACAAGGTTAGGCAGACAAAGCGTACGAATGGACCTCCTAGGGCTTGCTATTACTAATAAAGTTCGGTGGACTCTTTGAAAAAGGTGCTGGCTAGTAACGTGAGCACGTAGGCTTGTACAATTGCTACAGCACACTCAAAGCCAAAGAGAATAACGAACGCGATTATGGAAATAAAAAGCCCTAATGCACCGTGAATTGTCATAAGTCAACCCAGACTAATGGCTGCGCAGGTAGCTACTACATTTACCAAAGCAATCGTGATGATTACACTGGTCTAAAAGGAACGTCCAGATCCAGCCCTTAAAAAAAAAAAAATGAAGCAAACTAATTTTACCTTAATTTTCCGTGATTTATTCCTTTGCGCATGCTTTCTTAGTATAATGTATCTAATTAATTTAATTTGTCTGGGTTTGATTGAGGCACAGGAGCTCTTCTTTTTAGTGCTTTTATCAACTACTGGTTTCACTCTTGCCTATTTAGTGCTTGTAGAAGGTTGAGGTAAAAGAGGGGGCAATCATTTACTTTACCCAGGGGAACAGATTTTTCTGGTGCTTAGTTTGGTGGGGGCTATGTTTGTGTTTTATTATAACTCAGACCTGACGTGAGTGATTTTTGTGCTAGAACTTCTCTCTTTCATCGTTTTTGGCACGAGTGCTATTTTCAACCGTACAAGCTTTATCAAAAGTGTAGAAGGAAGTCTATCCTACATTTTGCCTGCTTTTTTTAGTTTTGTGTTTATAATGCTGGGCATTTTAAGCCAAGAAACAGGCTACCTTCTCACTGCTTATAGTAATGAGCTAATTGTATTAGGACTATTAATAAAACTGGCTTCTTTCCCTTTTCTGATTTGGCCTTTTCAATTTTTTCAGGGTTGTAGCTATGAGACTATGGTGGTACTAGCTATTCTCAACAAAGTTTCCGTTCTGTTGGTGGTTACTCAGTATATCCAGGGTTGCTACATTCTACTCTATTTTTCTGGCGTGCTAAGTGTTATTGTGGGCAGTTTGCTACTGGTAAATGCCAAGCAGCTTCGTGTAGTCTTGGCCATGACGACAGTCACTAGCAGCGGATGGTTACTGGTTTACGTGGCTGGAGTAAAACTAAATCAAAGTAGCTTACCTGGAGTGGGGGTGGTTAGATTAAGTGAAAATGTTCTGACTTCTGCTTATGGTATTATGGGGTTTTATTTCCTATTTTTTGCTTTATCCTTTATCCTTCTAACGTGGGCAGCCAAAACAGCGGAGGACGGTGGATGTAATCATTCTTATTTAGCTGGAGGAACTCGAGAAAGAGCAGTGAACCTCACAACGTGAATGGGCGCTCTAGCTTGTGTAGGTTTAGCAGGTGTACCTCCTGTAGCTAGTTTTTATTTCAAATTTCTTTTGCTGGAGTCTTATTCTCAAGAGGAGTTAACCTTGCTAGCTTTCTTAATGTTAGCAAGCAGTTTGCTGAATACGTACGGGTATTTGAGGGTTTTCCTAAGTGTTACCAAGAGGTTGGGCGGTGAAAGGGTATTTAATCTAAAGTGAACATGATTGCCCGCTAGTTTTTTTAATCCTTCCTACCTGTGCGGATACCCTCTTTTTTATGTTTTGTTTACGATAGCTTTATTTAGTCTTCTTGGTTTATTGCTCTTAATTTAGTGAGTTTACGTCATAGTAGTCTTTTCTTTTTTTGTATGATTACGGTTAGCTTTACATGGGGATTGTGGCTCAGGGAAACTACTGGCTTACAAATGGCGATGGTCTTGTTAACCTTATACTTAGTAGCCGTGTGTATTTTAATTAGTCTAAACAGTATAACACATAACGTAATTCTTTATTTTATAGTGTTAAGTCTCTTAGCTGGAATTTTGTGCTTAGCCTTTACTACAGAAAATATTCTGGTATTTTATATCTGTTTTGAAGCAACTCTCATTCCCATGTTTTTAATGGTGCTGGGGTGGGGAGCACGTTCACAGAAAATGCGTGCAGCCTTTTATTTATTCTTTTTTACCTTGATTAGTAGTTTAATGATGCTTTTAAGTTTAGTAAAACTTTATGCATTGACGGGCAGTCTTCACCTGGGGGAACTTAGGGGGTTGGAGTTACCTTATTTCTACCAGAAGTGAATGTTTTTAAGTTTCGTATTGGCTTTCGGGGTAAAAATTCCTCTTTTTCCTTTCCACATATGATTACCCCAGGCTCATGTGGAAGCTCCTTTGGCTGGAAGTGTTCTTCTGGCTGGTATTCTCTTGAAATTAGGGGGCTATGGCATTATTGCCATTGCTTATGGTCTTTACCCTCTTTGTTTCAGCTACTATAGTAGCTTATTACAATGAACAGCTTTAATAGGGGTACTTTATGGAGGCTTAACAACAATCAGGCAAAGTGATGCTAAACGTCTAATTGCCTACAGTAGTGTAGCTCATATGGGGTTTGCCGTGTATGCACTCTTTGGCGGCTCTTTAGAATTAGGCTTTATGGCAGCTTTTCTTATTATGATAGCTCATGGATTTGTCTCCCCCGCCCTTTTCATCACAGCAGGAGTTATATATGAGAGGTATGGTACGAGGGTGATCAAATACTACAAAGGATTAAGTATAATAATGCCTTTAGCTAATACCTTAGCATTTTTGTTTACTTTATGTAGCATTGCTTTTCCCGGAAGTCTTAATTTCGTAGGGGAGTTCTACGTGTTCTTAGTTGCAGCACAAGAAAACTTGCTACATTGTTGCATGCTGTCTTTAGGTGCTATACTAGGTTTGGTCTATAGCCTCTATTTTTATATGCGCTTATTTACGGGTTCTTTCAGTCCTTATCTAATTAAGGGACGTGATCTCAACACTTTGGAAGTTCAAGCGTTAGTTCTACTTTTTGTACCTTGTCTACTAATGGGGCTTTACCCTATCTGGTTTTTGACAAGTCCTCTATTATCTTAATTAATATGAATATTGTTTATGTCGCCTACTTTCTCCTTTTTAGTATCGTTCTTAGTGTAATACTTATCGGAGCTAGTTTCTTCTTGGTTGAGAAAACACCTGGAGAAGGAAAAATTTCTACCTATGAATGTGGCTTTGCGCCTATTAAGTATCCCACAAGTCCTTTTACCATTAAATTTTTCGTGGTGGGCATTATCTTTCTAATTTTTGACCTAGAGATCATCTACCTGATCGGGTGAAGTTATGTGTGCGCAACCTTAAGCTGGGTGGCTCAAGGTTACGTTATAGTCTTTTTCGGTTTTGTTGTAGCTGGTCTGGCTTATGAATGAGTCAATGGTGGTTTAGAATGACATTAATTGTTAATTTTTTGTGATATCTTTTTAGTAGTCTAATCGTAATTGTTCCTATTTTGATTGGTGTGGCTTATCTTACCCTTTTGGAAAGAAAACTATTAGGGTATGCACAACTAAGGAAAGGCCCCAACGTGGTAGGGCTTTATGGTATATTGCAACCTTTAGCTGACGGGGTCAAACTTTTCTCCAAGGAAGTGGTCATTCCTAGTCATGCCAACGTAGCTTTCTTTATCCTAGCTCCCATTTTGGCATTAGTAATGGGGTTAATTCCCTGATTTATCTTTCCCTGAGGCGGGGTACGCTTTAGTAGTTTAATTGCACATCCCTATAGCTTATTGCTTGTGTTGGCAGTATTATCAATTGGTATTTTTGGGGTATTGTTGAGTGGCTGAAGCAGCAGTTCAAAGTATGCTTTTTTAGGCGCTATTCGCGCAGTTGCTCAAATGATAAGTTATGAGGTTTCTCTTACTCTGATCCTTATGAGTGTCATTGTGCTTACTGGAAGCTTAAGCTTAGCTTATATCCACATAATTCAAAATTTTCTTGGATGGTTGCTATTTCCTCTATGACCTGTGGCGTTGATTTACTTTGTGAGTATGTTGGCCGAAACTAATCGTGCTCCTTTTGATCTATGTGAGGGTGAATCCGAGCTAGTAAGCGGATATAATGTGGAATACAGTAGTATGCCTTTTGCTATGTTTTTCTTAGCAGAATATAGTCATATCATTTTCGCTAGTTTTATTTTTGCAATTCTCTTCATGGGAGGCAGTCTACAGGTCTACCCTTTTCGTGTGTTAAGCTACCTTTTGTTTGTAGGGTCTACTTGCTTTAAGGGAGTATGCATTTGTATATTGTTTGTTCTTATGCGTGCTTCCTACCCTCGCCTTCGTTATGACCAAGTTATGATGTTGATGTGAAAACAATACTTACCCTTAAGTATAGGGTTAGTAATGTTCATTAGTGCTTTAACTATGTTACTGGTGAGTGCTAACCCTAGTTGTATTTTTTAATTACCATATGATGCTCGTATTATTTCTTTGTTTACTTCTTTTTACATTGGCTTTAGCAGCAGTATGAACCACAAGAGTAGTAAATCTCCTGATGTATTTCGTATTGATGGTGTTCAATTACGGTTTATTGCTTTTGGTCTTGCAGGTTCAAGTTTTTAGTTTATTCAGTATGATTGTTTACATTGGGGCGGTTACTATTTTGTTTGCTTTCATGGTGTTATTTGTGAACGCAGGTCACGTTATCTACACGGAAGAAGAACGTTTAGCTACTCAAGAATGGAAAGTTCTTTACGTGAGCTTGTCTGTGATAATTGGCTTACTTTACTTTTACACTCTTTACTGTGTAGCTATACTAACTGGTGTCAGTTTAAATACTACTTCTTTTGGCGGGGTAGAAAATCTTACTTCTCTAGCTATCATTAGTGAATTGCTTTATAGTACCAATGGGGGTGTACTCTGTCTCATGATGTGAGTGATGGCTATGGGGTTGTTTTTAGTAATTAAACTTGTTAAAAATACAAACAAGACAGGCTGCCCAGAACACCGCTACAATGAAGCCGAATTTAAATTGGTACAACACTATCTCCAGGGTCGCCTTAGGGATGAAGATAAAAAGGTTTTGGCTCAAGCTGAATACTTAATTAAAACGAAAGGGTTAAAACGTTAGACATGTTACTTTATATTCTTCCTCTTTTAATTATCTTTTTATGTATTATTGGTATGTTGCGTAACCGCGAGAATTTGATGTTCTACCTTATTTTTATGGAAATGATTGTTCTTAATTTAACTGTACTGTTCACATGGGTAAGTCATACAGAAGGTTCTGCTTGAGGCCAAGCTTACAGTCTGTATATTATGACAGTAGGTGCCGTAGAGTCTGCTATCTTAGTTACGTTAGTTGTTCAGTTTTTTAGGTATACTAACACCATTAGTCTTAGCGCAGTAAATGTTGGTAAAAGACCCCTTCGCCATAAAGCTACTAACAAATTATTTACAACTGAGGAAGCTGAACGCCGAAAAACAGCAGAGGCCAGGCGTCAACACTATCAACATCCTTCTTGAACTCGTGATTAGCTTGATTTTGTTTTTACCTTTCTGTAGTTTTATTTTTAGCGTAATGGCAGGGGCTCGACTAATTCGTGAGGCTGGTTTAGTGATTTTTATTGGCGTAGTATGAGGCACAGCCTTTAGTTTAGCAGCATTAACTTTTTTCACTTTAATTAACACAGGCGTAGCTGTAGAATTACATTTAGGGACTTGACTCAAAAATGAAACCTTTCATCTGGTATGAGGCGTTACATTGAATCGTGTGACAATTACTATGGTGTTATTAATTCTCTTAGTCTCAGGGTTAGTTCATGTTTATAGCCTTAACTACATGAGTAATGATCCTCATATAGGACGCTTTATGAGTTACCTCAGTTTATTTACGACCTTCATGTTAATTTTAGTGACAGCCCCTAATTTAGTTCAGCTTTTCATTGGCTGGGAAGGAGTAGGTGTGTGTAGTTATCTACTTATTAACTTTTGAAGCACCCGTCTAATGGCTAGTCAATCTGCTTTTAAAGCTATGGCAGTAAATAAGGTAGGAGACATGGCTTTCTTAGTGGGTTTAGGTTTAGTCTTAAAGACTTACGGTACCTTTCACATCAACACCCTTAATGCACTAATTTTAAAGGGGAATAACCAAACCACTCTTCTCGTTATCACATGTTGTTTCTTGATTGCGGTTTGCGGTAAGAGTGCTCAACTAGGGTTACACACATGGTTACCCGATGCTATGGAAGGACCTACGCCAGTGAGCGCTCTAATTCATGCGGCCACTATGGTAACTGCAGGTGTATTCTTGACGATTAAGCTCTCTCCCTTATTTGAAATGGTACCCTTAGCTAAATGTGCTATTATGTTCATAGGAGGTTGTACTTGCCTTTTATCTGCTATGATTGGTTACAATCAAAGTGATATTAAAAAGGTTATTGCTTATAGTACTTGTAGCCAATTAGGTTATATGGTGTTGGTGTGTGGTTATGGGTATTATGAAGTTGGCCTGTTCCATCTTTTTAACCATGGTGTCTTCAAAGCATTGCTTTTTTTAAGTGCTGGCTTGGTTATCCACGCCTTGGCTAACGAACAAAACTTGGCTAAAATGGGTTTGTATAGTGTAGGCAGCCTCGGTAAATACGGTTTATACGTGGGAAGTTTAGCTATTTGTGGTTTTCCTTTCCTAACTGGGTTTTATTCTAAGGATTTATTGTTAGAACTCTTAGCAGCAGGTCATACACTTCTATACCCTCTTTGATTAGCTTATTTGGCAGCTAGTCTTACTTGCTTCTATAGTCTTAAAACAATTAAGCTGGCTTTTAATTCTAATAATAGGTTTACTACAGTAGCAGCCAAAGGAATTCATGCTAATAGCTTACTACTCACTAGCCCACTTTTCGTTCTCTCTTGTTTGAGTATAACAATTGGATACATGTTTAGTTTAGCCTGTTTAATGCCTACCAAAGTGATTATAGTAAGTCATTTTACAAAACTACTACCCTTATTGGTTGGCTTAAGCTTAGTGTATGGCTCTTACTTAGCATTAGGATATAACTCTATGGCTAAAAATCTTTTTAGCCGCCACAGCCATAGGGTAGAAAAAGCTATCCCTCACTATAATGCATTGATATCAAGAAGTTTAGTACCTTTCCTGAGAACAGGATTTCACCATACATATAAGCTGGTGGATGGGCAATGGGTTGAGTATGCGACTAGCCATTATAGTATGCGTTGGGCCCTGACAGGTTTAACTAGGCTCACAGAATTTGCCACTGTTCAATTGTGGTATAACGCTCGTGCACTAATAATAGGAACACTCTTTGTACTCTTATTGTCTTTTTAGACCTCATATGAGTTGAAGTCTAACATATTAATTTCTATTTAACAATAAAAAAAAAAAAAATCAAGTACTATATAATGTAGCTAAAAAAAAAAAAGAACGTCCAGCTTTATCTCTATAAAAAGCCATACACTCAAAAGAGAAAAGCAAGTTCTTGACCCTTTAACAACCCTCACTTCGACATATCATTCCATAGAGAGAAATCTAAGTTTGATCTGATGTAGAAAGTTTTATGCTTAATTCTCTCTCTGAAAATTAATAACCCTCGTTTAAAAGGTGATTAACCTTACACTATCATAAAAGAACGACGTTTTACGGTGTTTTAGAGATAATCTGAGCTACTACGTCCGATGTAACCCCAAATAGAACCATGGTTTAGAGTTCTTTGTCCTCGTAGAGGTAAATCTGTCCGCAAATGATTCAAGTGAAAATTTTAAATCTGTTTAAGTGGTATCTAAGTTATGAACACGTTAATCGTAAGTCTTAAAACAAAGTTTAGCTTGTTTTATTCATTGTCTAAACGCTAAGTAAGAAGTTTATTATAATGCACTAATAGTGTGAAGTAAGATACTTTAAGTCTTCAAAACAAAATATTGTTAAACCCATCAAGCTGAAGAAACATGCTATCAATAAAGTAAAACCAAACCGTATTTAGAGCATATTCAGGTGATACGCAGGTCTCATGAACCTCCGCGGCGGAGGGTTCAATTCCCCCATGCTCAGGTGTCGGGTCATAGCACACTATTATCAGACTGAAAGCGCTTAGACAGAGCTTTGTAACAAATGGAACCGAGTAGCGAGCATATACATTTAGTCCGCTATGAGAAGAGTGAACCGCAGCTTATAGAGCACCAGCGGCACCCGTCCGATCAGGTTATTAGAGGCCTACTTACCCGCCGAATTTAACTGAAGACCGGTGGTTCTCCGGGTCCTCTGATTAGGAGAGCGAGGACGCATACAACAGCAGTCAGGAAAACTTTACAATGCGACAGGCATACTCGCGATGGGAAGCTTAAAATTTATATTGGTGTCTAAAGACGGTGCCAGCAGACGCGGTGATACCGCGACCAATGATAATGGTAATTAAATAGGGATGCATCAAAGCCTAAGAGTAAAGTGCCGCTGCATATTCAGATATGAGGTGTGCGTCTCATATAGAAGTAAGTCTCTCAGTCTTTTCAACGAGCCCGGTGAAATGTAACGCGTTGAAATGGTACTGCGTATATAGAGACTGGAGTCGAAAGAGAGAGGCGGAGGATTTAAAGTTTGGACACAAAACAGGATTAGATACCCTGGTATACCTTGCGGGGAACGGTTGTGAGACCTGTGTCACAGACCCCCCTCTGGAGTGTGAGTGTAAAAAAGCTCGAAAAAGAAGTGACTTGGCCGCCAGGATAAACCTAAATTGGAGAGACATCGTCACGCCTTAATCTACGGTAATCCGCGAAGAACCTGACCCTTCCTTGACACGGGACCAAAAGAATAGATAAAAGCATAGAAACTTGTGTTGCTCTTCTTTATCTAGCAAAAGTCAAACTGACGTTGCGTCAAGGCGGCAGGCGTTGCAAGGCCCTCAGGAGGCACCTTGAAAGTGCATCTGCTATCAACTGTGTAGCTTAAGATAGGGAGTGACATTGATTAGGCGTGTTTAATAGACTCCAGTAGTGATACTTGTCTTTATCTTCGCTTCAAATCGAAATAAAATAAATTTTTAGAAGGTCGCACCCTTAATCTAGCATGAATTAAAATCTCCAAGCAGTTAATGTGAGGTTATCTTTGCCTTTATGGAAGCGGGGTAGGTGGTGTTGGGTGGTACGTTACTGAATACGTACTGATCTTGCATACCACGAACTGAAACGTCGTGCAAGACGGAATTCAAGAGTAATGAGGCCATTAAGAACGGGCTCATGAAGTAGGGAGCCTGAGGGTACATATCGCTCGTCGTCTCCTGGGAACCTCTAGTGATATTGGGATTGGGAGTAAGTCGAAACATAGTAATGGTACGGGAACGTGTCGTTGTTGCCTACTTGCAAAAAGCTGGTATGTGATGCTGTAGACTTGAGTAAGATCAATTGTAACCCGAGTCTTGAGTAAAAACGGTCCTTAAGCTTAATAGCCAAAGGAATGTTCTTGTCTGTCCCTAGAAAAACAAGAACAGGAAGAAAACCGTGGACCTAAACAAAGGGGGTCGCGATTAAAGTTAGAATTAACTGTCCTTAAGGAACTCGGCAAAGTCAGTGTCGACTGTTTACCAAAAACGTAGCCAGGTACAAATGCGCCAGGTGCTACCTGCTCAGTGGCCTTCAAGTAAATACGACTAAAAGTAGGATCGTAGAAGCAGGTTAAACAGCCGGGGTAATCCTCAACCCTGTGAAATAAGCATAATCGGATACCGTTTGATTGGCGGGGAGTTGAATGGACGAACGAGCGCAAAGCTGTCTTGGGGGCAGGTCTAATGAAATAAGCATGCCGGTGAAGAGACCGACACGTTTAGCAAGACGAGAAGACCCCGTGAAGCTTAACTCTAGACTCGTTGGGCAAAGAGGAGTTAGCTAGCTTCTTTCGTGAAGCTAGTTCGTGGTGTGACGTGCACACAACGGCACTCACCGTTTAGCAGCCAGTTGGTGAGTTTGGGTGGGGCGCCCGCAAGTGAAAAGTATCATTGAGTTACCATAAAGGTCTATGACGGACTGGTGTAGTTTACATACTTACACAGAGACAAATGTCGGGAAAGCGACCAGGACATAAACTAAATAAAATTTTTCCTACTAAGGATAATAGTTACTCCGGGGATAACAGAGTAATGATTCCCTGGGGAACGTTACCGGGGGGATCGTTTGCTACCTCGATGTTGAATTAGCTTAGCGCGTCCACGAAGCAACGGACAAGCGTGGGTCTGTTCGCCCCCTAAGAAGCTACATGATTTGAGTTCAGACCGTTGTGAGGCAGGTCAGATTCTATCTGCTAAATACCCTTTAAGTGAGAATCCCCAAGTACGAAAGTAACGGGGCGTAATTCGAAGCCAACCTAAAACCTAGAGCTTTTCAGTAGTAAATTCTTAGTTGATGCTATAGGGATATGAATAGCCATTTTTTATTAAGTCTAGTAGTGGGTAATGTTAACAAGTAATTTAATAAAGGTTTACCAACGTAACCGTCGGTCGCCCAAAGGCAATTATCAAAGGAAATGAAATACCTTAGTACATCTTATGCAGAAGTAGCGACGAGCAAAACTACACTAGTAAAGATCAACACACACAATACAACCTTATTAAAATAATAGCGACAGTACCGTGAGGGAAAAATACACCTTCTTCATAATTGTTGGTATATGGTAACATAATTTACCGAAACAACATTAAAGTAAGGTAATAAAAACAATTAACTGAGTGTGGTTCACGTACCTTTGGCATCATGACTCTACTAGCATATGCACGAGCCTTTTTGTGCTAACACGAAACCAAGCGACCTAAACGCGGTCAGATAGTACTTCGTATTAACCGGTGTCTGTGGCAATATACTCGGATGAACCGTGTTTAGCAGTGAAACGCTAATCGAGCTTGGCCATAGCTCGTTCTAAGGGAAAGGTGTATAAGCACTTCGCGTAAAATATTACGCAGCTGGTCTCTAGGGGTAATCTCTTTGGACAACAAGGAAACAGCGTAAGCATTGAAGTGAAGCCAGATTTGGATGGGTAGTAAAAAAGCAGGAATACGCAATCATCTTTGAGTCGAGATTAGCCGGGGAGTGGCTTGCCAGTATGAATGTCTTACCACACACACCTTTGAGTTTAATGCCAGCATACTTTCAGCAACAATCTACTGCACCCCTTCGGCTGAACTCAGTATTACCTTACAGGTACCTTAGCAATACCAACAATTAAAACTTTAACCAATTTATCTGGTTCTAGCTCCAAACTATAGTTACATTAGGGAAGGGGCATACCCTAAATTACTCGCTGAGTAGAAGTTAGCTGTACCAGAAAATCTTTCAATTTAAACCTCATATTTATTCGATCGGCTGAATCCAATAGCGACAACCTAAAAATAAATGACCTTCTGGTGCCTATGAAGAAAAAGAATTATCTAAATGGCTGACATAGTGTTTCCCCTAGTCCTTGACCTTTTCTTATGGCAATAAGTGTTTATGCCATGGCAGTGGGGCTAGTTCTTTGAATGAAGAAGGGCTTTCCTTACCTACTTTTCGTGGGCATTGGTAGTGTTTGTACTATCATGTCTCTATGACTGCGCGATGTAGTGAGAGAGGCTACTTACCAAGGAGCACATACTTTAAGGGTTATCTATAACCTAAAATACGCTTTTTTCTTGTTTGTGGTAAGTGAAGCCATGTTTTTCAGTGGTTTTTTCTGAGCTTACCTACACTGTGGGCTAAGCCCTGCCCCAGAGATTGGCGTACTTTGACCTCCTGCGGGGGTAAAAGCTATTAGCCCTTGGGGTTTACCTACCTTAAACACGGTTATCTTAGTATGAAGCGGTTGCTTGGTGACCGCTTGCCACCACAGTGTGAAAGGTGGAAACCAGTATAATGCTTTAAAAATGCTAAATTTTGCTTGGTTATTAGGGATACTCTTCACTATAGTGCAGTATTACGAATTCCGTTGATGTACCTATACCATTGCAGATTCTGTTTACGGTAGCTGCTTTTTCATCTTGACGGGATTTCACGGCTTCCATGTAGTAGTCGGGACTATTTTCTTGGTTGTGTGCTATTACCGTATGAAATGAGGACATTTTACACGTAATAGACACTTAGGATTAGAGTGCGCTATCTTATATTGACATTTTGTAGATGTGATATGATTGATTGTTTATGCACTCGTATACTTTTGGGGTTTCTACAAGCTATAACCACAAGTTTTATTTTACATTAGTTCAAAATAAAAAAAAAAATACGTGTACCTGACTTCTAAAGTCTCGTCTCGATCTATAATACGTTCAGTTTATAAAGACCCCCTAACCCCTAGAAGGCGCAAGGGTCTAGTTAAGTGGTTTTGAAGTACGAACCATAAAGATATCGGCGTGCTTTATATTATTTTTGGTTTATGAAGTTGTTTAGTAGGTAGCTCTTTAAGTGGTATGATCAGGTACGAATTAAGTGGACCTGAAAGCCACTTTGGCTCCACTCAGTTTTACAACGTTATTGTCACAGCACATGCTCTGGTGATGATTTTCTTCTTCGTTATGCCCACCTTGATAGGGGGTTTTGGTAATTGATTCATCCCCGTGCTTATAGGTTCCCCTGATATGGCTTTTCCTCGTTTGAATAACCTTAGTTTCTGGTTTTTGCCCTTCGCTATGATGCTAATGGTACAAAGCACCTACATTGAGGGTGGTGTTGGGACCGGTTGGACTATGTATCCTCCTTTAAGCAGTATCCTTGCCCACAGTACGCCTGGGGTAGATTTAGCTATCTTATCTCTACACATGGCTGGTACTGGGAGTCTTTTGGGTAGCATCAACTTTATTTGTACTATAGCTAACTGTAGGTGTGGTGCACAAAAATGACCTATGAAGATCCCTTTGTTTGGGTGATGTCTAGCTGTAGCTAGTGTTTTACTCCTTATTAGCCTACCTGTGCTAGCAGCTGGTTTAACCATGTTGCTTTTTGATAGGAACTTTAATACTTGTTTCTTCGACCCTACGGGCGGCGGTGATGCTATTCTATATCAACATATTTTTTGGTTTTTCGGTCATCCTGAGGTTTACGTCTTAATTTTACCTAGCTTCGGCATGGTCAGTGAAAGTATCAGGTATTACACCCACAAACAGCAGATTTTCGGTCAATTCGGTATGGTAGTAGCTATCTGTTCTATTGGTGTTATCGGGTTCGTGGTCTGAGCTCATCATATGTATACTGTGGGTATGGATGTTAACACCAGGGGTTACTTCACTAGTGCTACGATGATTATTGCAGTCCCCACTGGAATTAAGGTTTTTAGCTGGTTGGCTTCTATTACTGGTGGACGTAAGTTGTTTACACCTTCCATGATTTTCGCCTACGGTTTCCTTTTTATGTTTACGGTAGGTGGTGTTACTGGCGTTATTTTGGCTAACAGTTGTTTAGACTTAATTCTGCACGATAGTTATTTTGTGACCGGGCATTTTCATTATGTATTAAGCATGGGTGCAGTCTTTGGGGGTTTAACCGGTTGGTATTACTGATTTAGTCGTATTACAACTTGAAAAATTGCGGAAGGTCTAGGTAAGGCACATTTCCTAATGTTCTTTATTGGAACTAATATTACGTTCTTTCCCATGCATTTCTTGGGTTTGGCTGGGATGCCTAGGAGATTGTGCGAGTACCCTGAGGCTTTTACTTATTGACATAAAGCTTGTAGTTATGGAGCTTTAATCAGTATTAGCTCTCTGTTGTACTTTATCTTTATTTTCTACCATACAGCATACCATAAAGTACTTTACGTGGGTTTATACAAGAAACATTTTTATCATGTGTATCATGTCAATGGTACAGCTCAATGATTCCAACTGTTTATTGGTGCCAATATCTACACTAAGAAAGTGATTATTGTACCTCATCCTGCCAAGATACCTACGATCGTAGGTGGCGAAAAAAGCTTAGAACATGCTATTACACGCCCCCCCAAAAATCATACCTTTGTAGAACCCGTATTCTGTAACAAGAACAGTAAGTTCGAGAGCAAAGGTGTGCAATTCTACGTAGGACAAGCCTTCAAGAACGCTTTTGAGACTCTGACGAGTCCTCTTCGTTTCTTAGTTAGCCCTATCATGGGTAGGTACACTTTTTCTAGCGAAGCAGGAAAAAGGTCTGCTAGCAAGCAAGAATTTCCTGCCCCAGGTCAAATGGGTTTCCAATCCATGGGTACAGTTCAAGGAGAAGCAATTGTTAGTTTTTATCATTTCGTTATGATGTTGATGATGTGTGTTTTAGGGTTTGTTATGTGGTGACTGGGACGTATTTTGACTGAACGTCGCATGTACTTCAACCGTAAATTTAAGGAAGACAGTAATTTAGAATTTCTATACACTTTGGTTCCTATAATCATTCTAACAATCATCGCTTTTCCTTCTCTAAGTCTTTTATTTCTATTAGACGAATGTATTGCCCCACTACTTTCCTTAAAGGCCATTGGACACCAATGATATTGGGATTATGAGGTAGGTAAAAAGGAAGGAGGGAACCAAATTGAGTTTAGTGCTTATATGGTTCCTACCGAAGAGTTGCTTTTGGGTCAAAAGAGGTTGTATGAAGTCTCTCAAGAACTGTTCTTACCCGTGGGTGTAAAGATTAAATTAGGCGTTACCAGTGCTGATGTTATACACAGTTGAACCGTGAACAGCTTTGGCGTCAAAGTTGATGCTGTACCCGGGCACCTTAACAACGCTTGTTTCTTTATCAAGCGTATTGGTAACTATTTTGGTATGTGTAGTGAGATCTGTGGGAGCTTGCACGCGTTCATGCCTATCAACGTAAAAGCTGTTAACTGTGAAACTTTCGTGGTGTGAGTACACACTATGAAAGAAAATCAATAAAGTAAGCTACGTTTAATTTGGACTTTCTTTTAACAATAAAATGAAAAAAAAAAAAAAGCAACTTCTACTTGACTTAATCTTAAATTAGAAAAGAAACATCAATGTAACCATTTAATCTATTTTAGAAGAGAGTGAGTTGATTCTAAACCCTGTGATTTTCAAAAAACATACCTACCCCGTCTTAAGATCCATCTATAAAAGTACCATAGGACTTCCTACACCCATCAACCTTAATTATCTATATAATTTTGGAAGTTTGTTAGGTTTATGTCTTCTCATACAAATCCTCACAGGCGTAATGCTAGCTATGCACTATTGCCCCAGTGTGGCTGAAGCTTTTAACAGCATTAATCATATTATGCGTAATGTTAATTATGGTTGATTATTAAGGTATACCCATGCTAATGGAGCTTCCGCTTTTTTTGTCTGTGTCTATATACACATTGCTAGAGGATTATACTATGGAAGTTACCTTGCAGTGAACGTTTGAGTTTCTGGTGTATTCATTTTGTTCCTCATGATGGCAACTGCTTTTATTGGCTACGTCTTACCTTGAGGTCAAATGAGCTACTGAGGGGCCACTGTTATTACGAACTTTATCACAGCTATCCCTTACGTGGGTCAAATGATTGTAGAATGAATTTGAGGGGGTTACAGTGTAGGTAACCCTACTTTAAATCGCTTCCTAAGTCTACATTATCTGATGCCTTTTGTCTTATCCGGATTGGTATTTGTGCATCTTACTTTTCTACATGAGCATGGTAGCAGTACACCTTTAGGTGTTCAGGGGAAGTATAGTTTACTCCCCTTTCACCATTACTACGTTATTAAAGATCTTCTAGGCTTTTTCTTTTTCGCTTTAGTATTTTCTGTTGTTATCTTTTTCTTGCCTCACTATTTTGGTGACCCTGAAAACTTTATTAAAGCTAATCCTTTAGTCACCCCCGTACATATTATGCCCGAATGGTACTTTCTCTTTGCTTATACTATTTTACGTACTATACCTAATAAGTTAGGGGGTGTATTAGCCCTTGTATTCAGTATTGTTATCCTTTTGGTTATGCCTATACTGCACTTTGCCCCCTATAAAGCCAGAACTTTTCTCCCCCTGAGTCAAGTTTGATTTTGGATTTTAGTAGGAACTTTCTGTTACTTGACTTTCTTAGGTAGTAAACCTGTGGAACATCCTTACACCACTCACTGTCTTTGATGCATGCATCTTTACTTCTTTTGATTCTTTCTTAACCCCCTCGTTACCAAGTTAGAGTTGAGTCTGTTTTTTAAGCCCCGTGTAAGTGTATAATATTATTCTCAACCACCGGTTGGAGGTTTAAATAGCGCACAGTTTAAAGTACATCTATTCGTTTAATTGAGTAATTTTGGCAACAAATTTGATCTTAACATGAAACATTTATTTTCCCATTTTAACCCCCCTGCCACTAGCGCTATAGAGCTAACTAATTCTAGCGTTTCTAATGTTAATGTAATAAATTCTATAGCTCCTACCACCTTACCTGGTACAAGTCTCAGTAGTCATCCATTTTCTACTTTAAAGAAGAAAAGCAGTAGTTTACTGTGGCAACACTTGTCTAACGGCTGATTAACCAGCCAAACTATTTCCCTCGCAGGAGAGTACGGATGTCCCGAGTTATTCCTTAACTTGAGTTGGTATATTTGATTCGCTTTGTGTTTGGTCTTCTATTTCTTTGTAGTATACCTTGTAGTGGGTTTGGTGTTACCTAACCCTAATAAAAATCATACCACTCTATTACCACAGTTCACAAGACGTGGTTATCGTTTGTTGGCTAATCACTGAGTTCAAGTTCACGGAGGCCAACCTTTTGTGGAGCAACACACAACCCCTAAAGGAGTATTCGCTACTAAGTCTGAACATCAAATGGGTGAAAATTGTGCAATACTGTTTGTATTTCTAGCCACCATGAATTTGGGAGGTATGCTGTACGGAACTTATGCCTTAACCACTAACCCCATATTTACTTTGACTGTTTCTACTTCCATTTGATTAGGCTCTTTTGCATCATTGTGTAAGAACTACATCAATTTTAACATGGAAGCACACAATAAACACGACGAAATAAAGCCTTTGGTGCAAAACCTCATGGAAGCAAGAAGTCTTATAGCAGCAAGATTTTTCCCTGTGGGAACACCTTTATGACTCGCTATTCTTATTTGTCCTGTAGAATTATTGAGTCTCTTCATACGTCCTTTGTCTATGGGTATACGTATCTTCGCTAATTTGGTAGCTGGCCACGTTATTATGGGAATCATCACGATTGCTTTGGTAAATGTAGTAGCTACCTGCGCAGCCATTAGTCTGGGTTGACTTATGACAATTCACGGTGCATTAGGGCTTTTTATTTCCATAATCGCGTTCGTTATTCTCTTTGGCTTTGAGTGTGCTGTAGCAATTGTACAAGCCTACGTGCTCACGTTACTAGCCAGCACCTTTTTCAAAGAGTCCACCGAACTTTATTAGTAATAGCAAGCCCTAGGAGGTCCATTCGTACGCTTTGTCTGCCTAACCTTGTTCTCGGTGGCTCAATTTTACACCATAAACATAAAACCCTAATAAGAAAAAAAAAAAAANGAACGTCCAGGTCCCACCTTAGAGAAGAAGAAYTCTCTCCCCTTCATTTAACACGATCGGCAGCAACCCGGGTAAGGGTGGTCGAGCCTTAAAGCTCAACGCGTACGGTCGGACGATCCTCTTGCCTAAGGATGAAGAATCAGTGAGCCGCCGGGTGTATTCATTACGCCACCGGTCCCAGTTACGCGTTCTTGGGGTGCGTGCTCACGCACCCTCGACCTTACCCCTGCTGCCCCTCGCCCCTGTCTTTTCCACCGCTTCGGAGACCCTGCTCTGCAGGGTGGTCCGTGCTCCCTACAACACCGGGTCGGACGATCCTCCCACCAGAGGATGAAGAATCAGTGAGCCACCCACCGTTCCCAACGGTAGCCGCGCCAGCTGGTGTGTAGCGTGCCCGCGTGCTCACGCGGTAGCCACCCGTTTTGACTTTGCGTGCCCTGCGTGGCCGACCCGCTTAGGCCCCGGGTCAAGGAAAATCCCAGCCAGCGCAGACCGTGAGGCCGTTTAAGTCCCCTCCTAGTCCCACGAACCTGCCCTGAGGGGCTAGCCATTAAGCGCCTGGGGGCCCTACTTTTTTTTCTGGCTTAAAAGACGCGACTTTAGCCTTGGCTCAGGTAGACTTAAAACAGTAGCTCAGTACCCTCCAAATTCAAAAGAAAAAACCCAAACTACCCCCCTACTTAACCCGCCCTTCCCCCCCCTTAAAAAAAAAAAAAAGCGATGTGTATCGTGGCCTCTCACGGTCC